GCCCCCATCGTCTAGTGGTTCAGGACATCTCTCTTTCAAGGAGGCAGCGGGGATTCGACTTCCCCTGGGGGTAGGGTACTACAAAAAAGAAAGTTGATCGTGGAATAAATAAGCCTAAGGATTTTTTCTGGGTCGATGCCCGAGTGGTTAATGGGGGCGGACTGTAAATTCGTTGGCAATATGTCTACGCTGGTTCAAATCCGGCTCGGCCCAACAATTCGTTGATCCATTATGAGATAATAGAATTCGTTTGTCTTTTATAAATGTCCTTGATACAGAGGAATAAAAAAAAAAGTTACATTTCTTCGTTATCTCCTTTTAGATATTTCATTTTTACTCGATCTACAAGAAAAAAGTAAAAAAAAAAATTATTTTAAATTACCAGTAATGAAAGGATTACCAATAAATTTATCTCTGCCGCTATCATTAACTTAAAGCGCATTTACGTGGATATACATATTAGTGTTTCTTCTTTTTTACATTACAACACAGTAATTCTAATGAAATAGTTAAAGTGAAATCATAAGAATATTTATCTTGGGATTGTAGTTCAACTGGTTAGAGCACCGCCCTGTCAAGGCGGAAGCTGCGGGTTCGAGCCCCGTCAGTCCCGACGAATAAAAATAAATAAATCTTTCCATTTTCTGTGGTCGGAAGGGACGAATAGGGGGAGTAGAATCTCATTCTCGTTTCCAACGGGAAATATTTATTATTTTTGTTTGATGAGAAAAACAAATAAATATGGCAATTTTTATTCTTTCAACTAATACCGTTGATGGTAGGGGGTCATATGTGGATCAGGAATATTATCATCATATTCAGTATTCAAAAAGATCCCGTAAAGGAGTTTTACTTTTTCGATTGGGTCGTCCGACCCATTAATTATAAAAAAATTTCATATGTTTCGTGCGAACACATATAAAATAAAAATTGAATTCTTTTATTATCCGATTCATGAACATAGTTACCTTGATAAAGTGCTGTTCTGATTTCACTTTCTCTTTTACCGACTTTTGTATAACTGAATTTGAATCTGGAGCACTCTATTTCATTCAAATCCCACCCCGAACTTTTGACATATGCGTCCCAATACAGTACTAATTCAAAGAAAAAAATATTTTTTAATTTTACATTCTATATATTCTATATGAAAAATCGATTTGAGAGTTCAGATATTGTTATTCATGATATTGATCCGATTCAATATCATCGAGATGTAATTTGTATTTTCATTCCATTGAATTTATGGCCGACAGGTTTTTCTATGGGATTCAATCCCGAGTTATTTATTGAAAAGTAAAAAAAATACTATGAAATTATGGAAGTAAACATTCTTGCATTTATTGCTACTATACTGTTCATTTTAGTTCCTACTGCCTTTTTACTTATCCTTTACGTAAAAACGGCTAGTCAAAATGATTTATCAAAATGATGAATTTGAAGAAAACTGGACTTCTTAGTTCTTATGAATTGAATAAAAAAAAATGGTTCCAATGTCTCGAACTTAACTAAGGTGAACTCGAATCCGTGATATTTTATGATATTCGGCAGTATGATAGAAAGAAGAAAGAAATATATGAATTCTTCTTTCTACCATACTATATTTAATTTGTATAATGTATAAAGTTCTACTGTAGTATATAATGTAAATCTCATATCATATATGTAATAATTATTTGTTACATCGATTTTGTATGGATTACAATCAATTATTAAGAAGGAATTGATTGGGCTGTTGACAAACGATTCAAAGAGTTGCTGGTTCATTTTTAAAAATTTATTTAGAGAGGGAGACTAAACTCCACTGTTAACTCTCGAATCATGTAATATGAAATGAAGTTGTCCACCAACCATATTTTTTTAATAACAAATAACAAAACAGATCTTTGAAACAAAAAAAGGTAAACAAATCAAAAGAAAGACCCTCTTTCTTCATTATCCATATCGAGTTTTGGTAAGAGTCGAGTCGGTTCATCGAAATATAAAAAAAAATATGAACATGAGAATCGAATCATTGAACTATTTGTTTCAAAGTGTATTATTCATATAATACATTTAATACATTATTCTATTTGAATCCAAACTAGAATCAGAATTTTTTAAAATTTAAAATATAGTAAATAACGTTTTGAAGAACCAATACAGTTTGATTCTCCAACTTAATTAACCTTTAGAGTCCATTTCTTCCCCATACTACAAGTGAAAGGGAAAATGTAAAGACTACCATTAAAGCAGCCCAAGCGATACTTACTATATCCATGTGAATTATGTCTCCTATTTTATTTCAGTATTGAACTAATCTAATAAATATAAAAATATATTATATATATATATAATAGTTAATATAATATTAGTATAGTTATATTATAATAGTGTAATCAATAGAACAGAGTCAAAGGAGGGTTATGACTGATTCAACATTTTGATTAAATTAATATGAATTGAATAATTCACCAAATCAATTTATAAAAAGTTCCTAGACAATACTGTTTCTGCTGAT